AAGAATCGATTCGATACATTTCTTATGTACCCATAGATGCTATATTGGATTTGAATCAGATTTCGGATCAATCTATATTGATTGACTGCCTCCATGATGTTGTTGCTAGCAAATACCGCTGTTTTTAGTTTTGGATCTTCCAAATCATTCCCGCAGTGGATCCGGACCAATTTTTTTCTGATCCTTCGATAAAAAGATTCATTCTCCTCATAAAAAAGAGGAGGTAGAACCAATAAAGATTTCTTTTTCGATTCATCTCTGGAGTTGAATACCTCATTCAAGAATTTTTTTTGATCCAACCCGTAGGAATCAATAGAAAAGGCAAATCCCCTATGATACACCAGATCCGGCTCGGTTATTGATAGAGTGAATAGATCTGCCATTTCTTGAAATCTCTCTTCTGATTCAAAATCGTGGTGTAACGTGTATCCCCCTTTGTTCCGGTTATGGAATAGATGAAATAAATCCAAAAATGGATTTTTTTTCAAGAATGAAATCTTATTGGAACTGTCCATATCTGGTTCATCCTTCGGAACCATATCACATCCCGGATCTGATGAAATAGGATGAATTGAGACGGTATTTTGTAAATACGTAATTATCTTGAATATATCAACCATTTCTTTATTTTCCGATCGCCTGGAAGGGACAAAAGAAACATCTTGTTTTTTCTTCAAAAATTGCTGATCTCTAGTGGACCTCTCAGTAGGATTCGAACCCAGATGAAGTTCTGACCATCTGTCAGAGAAAAAAGAACGAATTGATCTTGTAGGATTCCCAAGAAATTCTTCGATTTCTTTCGGAAGCAGATGATTATTCATCTGCTTCTCACGTTTCGTGAATAGCCGGGACATTGAGGAAGATCCAAAAAGGCATTTCGGGAATCGATCTGATTCTATCTCTGTTCGTTCCATTTGAAGAAAGGAAGGATCCCAAAGAATCGATCTTTCTTTTAGTTGCTGAATCTCTGTTTGATCGATCAATGTGTGATATTCTGAATCCTCATTTCTAATGGAATCGAAATGATCTCTGGATTGATCAGAGGATCCTTTCGATTGGCTAGAATCCGTTACTTGAACGAAAATAGATCTTGTGGAATCATATTGAATATTTGACAATACATTCCGTACCCTGCTAAAAAACCAATCCTTGTTTACCAACCACACATTGTCTAACCAAATCCAATTCTCTCTCGATACGTTCCTCAAAAAATCCGATTCGTGCTGATTCTTCCCCCAACTAACGAAGAGATCTTGGCGGAATTGCCACATATGAAATTGAGCACAATTTTGCAAAGAAATACCCCACTTGTTTCTCGAGAAGAGATGGGAAACGTGCTCAATATCATTTGATTGAATAGTTGCCTCAGCTCCTTGTTGTTTGAAGAAACCCTCCCCTTCAATTGGTCTTTTTTCACGAAAAGCAGACATGAGATAACAAATCAAGTCTTTCCCTAAGATTTCGAATAGCTGTCCCGAATTCAAGTTGATTATGTTTCGCTTCTTCCTCGGAGAAAGACGATCAAACAATTCCCAATCATGGTCCTTGCGGATCGGATCATCCGTATAGGATAAAAAAAGAAACTCCAGATATTTGCTATCTTTCTCTTTGAATGAGATCTCAATTCCAGCTACGGTTTCATTAGCTATCTTACAACTAGAATCCCTCTTTTTTCCGATCCGGTTCCTCCACCACTGCGAACCCCGGTTCGATTCAGGCATGATACACTTTTTATTTATTGGGAGAACCCAAGTACTCTCTTGCGGATCCATGAAACAACTCTCAGAAATCTTTTTCTCTTTTGGAAGATACAGGAGCGAAACAATCAATCTATTGATATTGGAAGACCAAAAAGATTCTTCCAATGTCTCATTTCTGGGTCCAATGGAATTCATAGGTATAGGAAGAAGCTCCATCAAATAGAGATTTTTTCTTTCGACCATCTTTCGATTGGTAATACGAGATATAAGGACCACTACTACAAGCAGTACTACACCTTTGATCGTGAAATATCGATTGCTTGTTGAACCCTGTGAATCACGTGAAAGTAGGATACTCCAAATTCGGGGGTCAGAGAGTTTCATAAAACGTTCTTGGTGGAAAAAAATGTGAGTGAAAGATCCCACTGAATCGAATTTGATCCATGAATCTAAGAAATAGTGAGAATTCTTGATCTCACTCAATATCTCTCTCAATTCGAAGATCCAGGATTTGAATTGATATCGTTTCATTGATTCCTCCTAAAGATTTTCATTGATTCCTCCTAAAGATTTCATTTCAATTGGAATTTGGTTATTCACGATGTACAATGAGCCCTGTTAAGCATCCATGGCTGAATGGTTAAAGCGCCCAACTCATAATTGGCAAATTCGTAGGTTCAATTCCTGCTGGATGCACGCCAATGGGAACGTTCAATAAGTCTATTGGAATTGGCTCTGTATCAATGGAATCTCATCATCCATACATAACGAATTGGTATGGTATATTCATACCATAACAT